AACTGGATCACTACTCATAGAAGATATTACTACTTTTAGGGTGAGCTAGACTACCTTTGGTCGAGAAGTCAACTAACTTTTAGTTCTTTCCACACCCCGCCCCGTAGAGGTAAATTGACCTGTGAATGCGGTGCGGGCCACTGCTCTCCCTTTCACTCGAAACAAGAGTTCCGTGCCAAGCATAAAGATTGAATCAATAGGACCATATTCTAATCCTAGAAATGCCATAACTCTCTTTCTGAATGTCTCGACTTTCTTTCTCAAACCACCGGACAGGGGTTCGGAAATAGCAACAATTAATGGGTAGAGCGGAAATCGCTTCTGATTTGATTTCGCCTGAAACGAATCCCTCGCTTTGATAAGAAAAATCCGAGTAAACAACCTTTGAGCTGAGGTAATATGAAATATTTAGGGTTAGCGTTGCGTTCCTTGAGTATGTTTCTGCCCTAAAGAAAGAGTATAGTGCTCGTTTTGATAAGAGTATGGAATACTATCTGCTGGAAAGTTTTCAACGTCCACCTTATTCAACTACGGGAATTTCTTCTGGTTCGCTACTATCTGAGCCTACAGCTCACGACTGACCTTGAACTGGCCAAAAGCTTTCTATTTGAACGGAATTCCACAATTGCATTACCTTCGGCTGCACTTCCTTATCTGTATTCCTGGGCGGGCGTAGAAACCCCTGCTTGAACATGAGCTACGGACCCAGCTCCCTCCCCCACGGCCATCTCAGCTTCCCCGCGATACTCTGTTTATCCTGAAGTGAAGGTTTCAGGTTCGTTCCTCTTAGCCTACGGATTGCGATCGTTGAGATGTCATTGTTGAGATCAGAAGCGGGCTTGAACAGCTTTATTCGGTCTTCAGCTGGCCTACGATTGGAGGCTGCTGAAAGAGAAGAAAAGGAAAGGTGGTGCTAAAAAGGGACTGCTACCAATCTTAAACAAAGGGCTACAAAGAAGACAGCAACCGCGTACCCGGGAAAAGTGACTTACTTGAATGGGGAGCTATCCTATAACACTAACAAGCGGGGACAGAGAAGGATAACCTCTTTGAAAAGGACAGAGCCGCTTGGCCGCTACTTACACATCTGGAGTTCCGGATTGAACTACGGAACGGAATTCAAGGGCTGGACTTATAAGCCCCTTAGATAGCACTTCTTCTAAGAATAGAAGAGATTTTCTTTCTAGTAGAGCTCATCACGACCATCATAACCTAACTCCAGGACTGCTACGGGCACTGATCCTTCTATTCAAAGTTTCGTTTCTCCTGTTGAAAGTATAGCTAGCCTTCCTTCCTTTACTACCACCGACTGGGGACCAGATTGCTACCATAGAGAGGAATGACTATGGGTACGGAATTGGCTTTGTAGCCCGTTGCGGAAGCCCCCCTTTTTTCATCCATTTCTTCTTTCCTTTCACTAAGGATTTGAAAACCTTATTCGAAAGAAAATCAAAAATAAAGCAGACCCGCTAATATTAGAGTTGAGAAAGTGCGTCCTACACTATGACATCCAATAGCAGAGAAAGAAATAAAGCTCGCATCTCTTTTTGGTTTTGGAGCCCCTACCCGCCCGTCTGACCATCGCCTTTGAGCTAATTATTGGTTGGTAAGGCTGCCAGTCAGCAGTCCAGATTGATGATTCCACAAAGACCACCCATCTCAGAAGCAAAGAAAAGCATTTCGTGGGGCAGGAAGGCGCTACTGAGTTCATTTTCACATTGTAGGCGAGTCTACAGCTTCTGATTGAGCGAGGTCCCACTTATCCATACGGTATGGAAAAGAAAGACTAGGCCAATGGTGCTCCAACAGTAACCTCTTACCCTCGTTCAACGAATAAAGTAAAATCAGCCCTTTCGCCGGGTTAGCTCTTAAACAGAATTAAGGAAAGAAAAAAGCATTCAACCTTCTAGGACTAAGCCTAAGGACGGATAAGAAGAAAAGAAGTATGATTTCGTTTACTATAGATAGATGCTTTCCCAGGACTCTCTTTCACTCAACTCGTATAAAACAAGGTTCAATTAGCGCTTAGTTGGAAGGCGTGGTGATAGAGTTCATATCGAACTCTATCATCGGGGACCAATCCTCGGGCTACTCTTTTGATGCTTGTTCGGTAAGTGTTTGTTGTTTTCCGAATGCTTGAAAAGTGTTGCAGGATTGATGATTGTGAGAGGGGTTGCAAATTTGTTGCTTTGGTTTGGCAGGTATCTTGGGTATGAAGAAACTCAGAGAAAAAATGAGATAGAGTTGACCACTTACCCCTTAACCCTGTTGTTCCAAAAGAAGCTAGAAGTGGTGAAATACATTGCTTCTATCGTACTGTGTCTGTGAGGATTAAAAATGTGTAAAAGGAAAACATGGGGCCTTCCAAAAACAAAAAATCGGAGCATACCAGATTAGATTGGATGTGATGAAGGAAATACGAAGTCACTAGTCCCGTTAACATGATAATCGCGTTATCGCTGAAGGTATAAATCCTCTTTTATATGGGGTATCAAAATTC